CACTCAATAATGCTTAGTTCCTCCCTTTTTCGCCCGTCTGTAATCTGTAATAGGGCACTCTGGGAAGATTTTCTGCTTTTTCTCTTCCAACAAGGGATCCTGTTCATCCACTCAAGCGCATTGGATCGTTGGTTAGCGTGGGTGGGCATCTCACTCCCTCAAGTATTTACAATGTCACATTGGGCTTTGGCCGAGTGAACCCCTTTTGTTTGATAGAGGAGCTTAAGCTAGGTTCAGAATAGATAGATGGGTGTGTAGAATGTGATACCTCATTTCGATGCATAGCCCTTTCATCAGTATGGGGCTGATTGAAGCCAGTAGGAGGGGCCCGTTCTCCGCTCCTAGATTTACTAGTTCATTCATAGCTCTTAGAAAGAAAGCTCTACCTCTAGCCCTTACATCCCTTCTAGCTCTATGATTGAGATTAGCTAGCCTTAACTTAAGCTCTTCCCGCTTCATTTATGTTAATCACCCCCGGTTCTTGTTGTCTTACATAGTTCTTAGGTTGTTCCTAACTCACCTCCACCTACCCAACTCAGGTTTTCTTTCGCACTACGACGAGGGACTGACCGCTGACCCAACTCCGAGGTCTATCCGCTCCTGGGGGCTGTCTGATCCCTAGTGTTAGCTCTAGCTCCTCCTAACCTAACCTTTTCTTGCGACTTTCTTTCCCAGCGGGTTTTGGAAAGGTGGTCATAGAATCGAATTCCTTTGCCTAAGGGCAAATTACTGCGAACGACGATATATGCTTCTTCAAGTCTCATCGTCGGTTTTGGCACTGAGATGAGATCTCGTTGAAGTTTATCATTTAATCGAAAAGATTCTCAGTAAAAGCAGAGATTGTCTTGGTTTTCTTAGCCGAATCGATACACTAGACCAGACCCGAGCATCTTTCCTGAAACAGGGACAACAATGAATAAAAAAGGGAATCGTCGAAGCTATCATGTCCCTTTCTTACGTACTTCAGTTATTGAAAAATAGAACCAATCCATCGTGCTTAAGACATGAGAATTGGGGAGTGCGAGTCCTTACCAGAACTAGTGAAATGGGGCTCAAACCACTTCATTTATTACAGAGGGCCCTCTGTAATAAGAATGTCAAGGAGATGATACGACTTCTATTGGAGACCAAATTAGAGACTGTGGAGACCGCCCTTTAGCCTTAAACTGGGGCTTTGTCAAAACTTCTAATGCGCCAATGGCACTTCGGGGTCAAATACATCAGAAATGAGAATTTCTTATTGCATCCCCTGTGATTCTGGAAAGAGAGCTTTGGCTTTCTTCCCTCTTGAACAGAAAAGCAGACTCGAACTACTTGTCCTGCTAGATCGACTCGAGGACGGTGAAACATTATGTTGAGAAGAAAGCCTTGACGAGGTGCAATCCTTGTAACCGGGAAAGCCACAAATGGGGGAGGAGGATACGAAGATCACAAGAGTTTGTTTCCCAAAGAGCCCGTAATCCCCCTGATAAGCCCCGGGATGGAACCCACTAGTGACTGTAAAAGTCCATGTCTGCAGGAAGGCAAATCATATTCTTTCTTAGTTGCTGAAGAGCGGGTTGAAGCCACTAGCTAAGGCCCACCTATGTTCACTCCTGGAACCAGGAAAAGAAGCTTCTACCTCTATGGCAAGAAGAAATGGGACCGAAACCCTGTTATGTCAAGGGTGATACGACTTCCATTTGATATTGGATCCCAGATCGACTCGCTTTTCACCTTAGATCAGGGCTAGATCGGGGCTTTTTGGTAATTCTTTTAGACTTTTCTTTTATCGCTTCTCCTTCGGATCCTTCATTTAGTGAAATTAGATTTCTATATGTTACTCTTCTTAGTAGCGCCTTATTAGTCTAGGGCCCAATACCAAGGGTCACGAACGATAATAAGACTGACTTTCTCTCTTTCCTCGCTATCTTGACTTAATAGCAAGCGGAGTGGGAAAGCAACTAAGAAGCAAGTTCGTCAGGCCCTCCGCCATGGGACCCATGTGGGAACTGCTAGGATCAAGCACGTCCGTCCTGTCTCCAGGACTCCGCATCCCTCAGTTTGATACTCAATCTTGATCCTCTCCTGCATCCCATTCGACGAGGCGGACAACCGAAGTTCTGAAAGAAAGAGGAGCGAATACTCACCCCGTTTGCTAAGCGGGCTCATAGTCCAAGCCTCTTGGTCCGAGGAATTCGAGTACCAATCCGGTCCATGTGCTGGCTTGGCATGGAAAGGCTACCCAATAAGTCTTTTTCGCAGCTTGGTTCGCGTAAGCTCAATGTTTAGGGCAGAGTTATGGCTTTACTCCTTCTTAATCTAGCATTGCTACTCTTCTTACTATGTATAAAATGGGACCAGACCGACAGCCCACCACTGGAACTTGCTTTGCTCTCGCTCTGCTCACTCCCACCTGTCTTCTTCCAACCATAGTAAACTGAACTGAAAGAAGGATCTTTCGGTTCACTACAGTTGGAACCTCACTGACCTTCTCGGGCAGTTACTCTAAGCTGGGGTC